CGTCTCTGTTCCAATCTGTTACAAGACAACAATTGGAATCTAAAATAAAAATCAAAAGTATTTGAATGAAATCATAAGAATATGTATACTGTACACTTTATTTTATCATGTTATTTCCCTGGGATTGTAGTTCAATTGGTCAGAGCACCGCCCTGTCAAGGCGGAAGCTGCGGGTTCGAGCCCCGTCAGTCCCGACGGATCCAAATCCAATAAAAAAAATACATCAATGCATTTCTCCATTTTTCTGTGAAAGGGAGTACAAATAGTAGAATTTCATTCCCAATAGGGATCCCTCTTCTTTTTTTTTTTCATTTCTCTTCTATTGTTTGGTTTTGTTTATAAACAATGGTAAATGTAAAAGCAGTTAAATGATACTTCATCAGATGATTGTACAAGGAAGGCAATAGATTTTAGAAAATAAAGAGTGGAAAAAAAGAAAAATATAAATAAAAATATAGTCAAAGAATTTTTGATTGGATAAGAAATCCACTTTTGAATTTTTGAATTCGGTATGGATAAAAGATCTTCCTATGGTATACTATTCAATTATTGACGATGAATCGATTTGATAGTTCCGATATTGTTATTCATGATATTGATCCGATTCCATCGAAATGGAATTCATCCCATTGAATTTACAGACAAAAGATTTATCATCTCTATGGGATTAAATCCCGAGTTATTGCGAATTAAAGAAAAATGAAACGATGAAATTATGGAAGTAAATATTCTCGCATTTATTGCTACTGCACTGTTCATTTTAATTCCTACTGCTTTTTTACTTATAATATACGTAAAAACCGTAAGTCAAAGTGATTAATTTGACTTAAACTTTATTTTTGAGTTCTTATCAATGATTGATTGAAGAGAAGAAAAAAAAAAACGAAAAGGATTCCAATTTTGATGAAATAAGCGAACTAGAATCAACAGTATTCTATGAGAGCAGTATTCTATGAAATACTCGATAGTATGGTAGAAAAAAATTTCTACCATACTATTGAATATTCTTCTTATACTGTATAAAGTTTACTGTATGAAAATACAGGTTAATTTAATATATATCAATTGACATTTTTATCTTCCTATTTCATATATATATAGATATCAATTATGTATATAATGTACATAGTGTTGTGTTCCAATTTGATTTTTTTGCTTCATCTATTTCTATTTGACTTGTTTCTATTTAATTTGTGTTGATTCCAATTAATCTGAAATAATCGAAAGACAACTCTTACGATTCTAATTCCTAGATTTCAGATTCTTTTTAATAGGAATTCCGATATCCATTGAAAGAAAGAATCAATGAAATCAAATCAATGAAGGAAAAAAGGGTATGGGTATAATATAAAGAAAATCAAGGAATCTTTTTGTTAGCATTCCGACGAAGAAGTAATTTATTGAGCAGTTGACAGAGAATCCAGGGATTCCCTGTGAACGTCTTCGGATTTCGAAAAGGATTAGGAAAACTCACCCATTTTAAACGTTTGTGTACCATGATATGAAAAAAAGCACAGCATAAATAAAAGTTATAAAAAAAAAAAGAAATAATCAAACTTCAAACTAAGGGGTAAGTACGCAATATACGACTCGCCCAAGCTAATATTTTATTATGTGTAGTATCTCATTGGACAACTACTATGTTGTTTTCCATAAAAAATGTGTATCTAGTAATGGAATAACAAAATTTTTTCTTTTCTCTTTGAACAGTAAAGACGGAAAAAAAGTAAAAAAGGTTCCGCGGTAAGAGTTGGGTCGTCAAAATAGAAAATTTATGAATCATTTTATTGGAATAAACTCCCTACATTTGTATTCCTTTTACTTTCGTATTTCGTAATACGAACATGAAAAGAATTGAAATATTTGTTTGATTGAAAGAGTTCCTCTATTATTCATAGAATACATTACTCCAATAGAATTTCGAAATAAAGAAATTTTGGATTTCAATTTGAAAATGGATAGTTAAATAAAAAAAAAAAAAAAGGCTTTGCAGAACGATCTATAAAAAAATGGATACCGTTTGATTCCAAAATTCCTAAACTCAATTAGAATTAGTAGGACTTCTAAAGTCCACTTCTTCCCCATACTACGAGTGAAAGAGAAAAGGTAAAGACTACCATTAAAGCAGCCCAAGCAAGACTTACTATATCCATTTAAATTATGTCCTCGATCTCTATGAAGGAATTATTCAATTAGTGCTCACTAATAATAGTAGAATCCCTAGCGCAGAGTCAAAAGGGAATTCTGATCCAACATCGTTGATGAAACAATCCAATAAATCCAATTAGAACAAGTTCTTCTAAGTATAAGATTTCGAATCTAATCGAAAAACATTAAGCACAAGCAAAATACACAGAGACGTCCTTTGAAATATCAAAGGAATGTTAATAACATATAGGAATAATAAGAGTTATTCTTTCTTTTGTTGTCTTTCATTTCATTAAGTAAAATAGAATATAAAATATATATTAATATTATATATATATAATATTAATATTAT